CCAAAAGAGTACAATGGTTGAGAAACATAACTAATGTTTGAACCACTGAAAAAAAGGATAAAGAATAGATAGATAAATAGTTAGGGAGTAAAGCTAATTTTTTATTGGGGATAGAGGGACTTGAACCCTCACGATTAAAAAAGTCGACGGATTTTCCTCTTACTATAAATTTCATTTTTGTCGGTATTGATATTGACATGTATAATGGGACTCTATCTTTATTCTCGTCCAATTAGTTAGTTCTTTAAAAGATCTATCAGACAGACTATGGAGTGACTGATTTGATCAGTGAATATTCGATTCTTACTTTAACTTGGAATCGATTCACAAGAATTCTTCCATTTTGCATATAAAATAAAGATTGGGATCTCAATTAATCTTTGATATTATATTACATATATGGGTTCATCCTTTCTGGAGTTTCAATAGAAGGATTCCTCGATCAACCAACCCAGTCAACTCTATTCGTTAGAACAGCTTCCATTGAGTCTCTGCACCTATCCTTTTTGATTCTTGCTTTCTGAACCCTTTTTGTTTTCTGAAAAAAGGATTTGGCTCAGGATTGCCCATTTTTTATTCCAGGGTTTCTCTGAATTTGAAAGTTATCACTTAGTATGTTTCCATACCAAGGCTCAATCCAATCAAGTCCGTAGCGTCTACCAATTTCGCCATATCCCCTTCTTTTGTTTGTTCATTTATTCTGGAGCCATTTACATTAGACATTAGATTGAATTCTATATGCATTTCTATATAAGAAAATTTCTTCCTATTTGTTTGATTTCTTGTCTATTTTCTTTCATATATTGTAGGACCTGTATTTGTATTTAGTCCAATCAAAAATGATTCTATCATTGATGTATCTGCAATTCAATATGGATGGATATATCCCACATATATATGCTTCTCTTACTCCCATTTTTACCTCTATATTTTGAATACTCGAACGGTCGATTCTTTTTTTTTATCTTTTCCCTGGAGACGCCCTTGTATAATTAGAATACAGTTATTCTACTCTACTATAAAGTTAAGTACTATTAACCAACCGACTTCAAGATCATAAATATACGATTATAATTACGATTATAATTACTTAGCCGAGTGAATATTGCATGATCTGACATGATCATAGTATATTACGTTGTATATTACGTTCCCCTTATATCTTATATCCGAAGTAAATGGGGAAAGTAATGAACTAGATCCATCGAACTAACGATCTCAATCAAGTCCCTCTTTTCCATATAGTTCCCATTGACCCGGGGGTGTGGAAGCTCATTCGCAAGACCGGTGAACCTCGTTCCACATTCGAGTCTTCCGTTCGAAGGCTTCGTTCATTCCCCTTCGAATCCCATTGTTCAGGGCTCGAAAGGGGGATCCTGGTAAGCATCTGAACATGAACCCATGGATCCAAGCGGCCAAGTGGATCTGTGTAGTAAGGAAGGGAACCCGCTCCCGGATGAGAATCCGGACCCAGATTCCAATAGCAGGGAGTCAAAAAACGACCTGGGTATCCAATCCTTGGTCATTGGGGAACCCCAATGCGTAAAAGAAGGTCTCCGCCCCCTTTTTGATCCACCAATAGGTTGCCAGAGAGCTCAACCGCTCTCTGGCTTCCATTCCAATCCTAATCTCTGTCTTTAGTCGCGATTCCTCGGGCGTCACCGTCTTTTAAATACGGGCCGTATGAGCCACTCATTTATTAGTGGGTGAATAGATTTTGGGTTCCTTCTGAGACCCAATAGGAGTTCGTTCTGCTCTAGACCGGTGTTAAACCGATCAAATTCGGCATCCACAATAATATGTCGTGCACACTCAATGTAGCTTTTATATTCGGCCGGCTTGGATAATAATTTAATCTATTTCCTTTTGTGTAGGCCCGTTTCGAGAAGATATTCACTACTCGTAGTAACAGGAATTTGCTCCCTAGGCGGTCTAGAGCCGCCGCTCCAGGATTGGCGGGAAGCCGAGCACCTGCTTGCGAATCCATTTTGAATTTGAGCCCTAGGGGGTCGACGCCCCCTTCAAATTCAAGGTCTAAGTTGATGTTATCATTTTTTATTAGAGAAAAATTCAACAAATCCGAAAAATTGGGTTTCTGTCTGTTACAACAAAATGTAATAAAACCGAGAAAAACAACACCCCTATAAAATGTTTTTATAAAACATTCGAATTCTAGATTTTTCATAAAATCCTCCTAAATATCATATTTATATACGATATTATCATATAAGAGGGATAGAGTAATAATGACTTGTGTTGGATTGGCACTTCATAGATAACCTACATTACATTCAATACATAGAGAATCAAGAAGCAAGCTCGTCCCATTTTTTTAGTGGAGTATCACCACACCAAAAACTACCCGATTGAAGCCCATAATTTTTTGATTCTGTTAGTTCATATATTTACTCTTTTCTATCCCTCTCATATCATCTCTGCATATAATAAATCCATTTTTTTTTAGTTATTTATATATAATATAAATTAAATAATTCCAATTCCTCATTTTGATTTTTTTTACTATATTATTTAATTATTTGATTTCGTGTAATTAACGCGAAGTTCCTTAAATATCTCTGCCTTCTTTGAAATATCATGGACGGTTCCCGTAGGTTGAGCGCCTTTTTCAAGGAAATATAGAATAGCAGGAACATTTGAATAGGTTTGATTCTTTATCGGATCATAAAAACCAACTTTCCGAAGATCTCTTCCTTCTCTTCGAGACCGAACATCAATTGCAACGATTCGATAGATGGCTCATTGGGATAGATATAGATCAACAATTCCCCCCTTAGAAACGTATAGGAGGCTTTCTCCTCGTACGGCTCGAGAAAGAATGATTCTAATTCATGTCATACATAGTATATAGATAGAGTGGCAAATAGATCCATAAAATAAAAAATGCAATTAAAGTAATTAAAGTAAAGATTTTTTTTCGTTTTTTTTATTTTTCCTTCCCCCAAAAAACCGAAAAGAATAAAATCATTCGTACTTATAACTCGAGTTGGATAATTCTCAAAGAGTTCAAAGGAAAATCCTGAATCCTTGGCTTGGCATTTAATTTATTGAGCTGTCTCTAACCCATTTTTTGTCTCCTTTAGAATCCATTTTTCTATTCTGCTCAGTTGAGACAATTGAAAATGGCATTTTCTTGTTCCAGGATCGTTTATCTTTGTTTTGAATCATTGGGTTTAGACATTACTTCGGTGATCCTTAATCATTTCAAAATGGCAGCAACATACCTTTTGTGATTTATTGACTATCGAAAAATCATACGAATGGTTGATTCCCGTGTGATACACTTTTGATCGAAATAGTTTTCCCAATTCCAACAAAAGTTTCAAATCCAAAGGGAGATTTTGTTAGAATGGAATCTTTTCCATTTCTATATTGAAGATATGCTTACGAAGTTTTTCCAACTTATTGATTGACATTAACCCTAGACCCTTAACCTCTGAGAAATTAATCTTTTCTGCTCGAGCTCCATCGTGTCCCATTTAACTCACAACTCAACCAAATGGGGTTCTAGTAGAACAGAACAAACTATGTCGAGCCAAGAGCACCTCATAATTCCTATATAAAAAATGGTGGATGTAAGCATCCACAACCGATCATGTCCTTCAAGTCGCACGTTGCTTTCTACCACATCGTTTTAAACGAAGTTTTACCATAACATTCCTCTAGTTTGGAACCGGTATGGAATTGATTCAATATGGAATCATGAATAATCATTGGCTCAATCGATACATAATAATACATAAGTTTATTTTTTATTATGTATGGTTTATGTGGAGAAGTCTCAACAAGAATAAAATTTTATTAACCCCATATTACTATCCCAGCTAGATCACAAATAGATTCTGTATGTCATCGGCACTCAATTGGGTTTGTGAGAAAGAAAGTAAAAGATATTTTTATATGAATCATTAGAAATCGGAAACAAGGAACTATTAAATAAACATTACACTCTTAAACAGAAGATTTTAAATAGAAAAAAATCTTTATTCTGATACAATTGGAGGGCCCTGGGACGGAAGGATTCGAACCTCCGAGTCGCGGGACCAAAACCCGTTGCCTTACCACTTGGCCACGCCCCATTTAGATTTCTATTCAACTAGATTTCTATTCAACTAGATTTCTATTCAACACTAATAAATACTAATATAGGTATTGGTTGTTCGTCAATGCCCGCCCGGGAATCCGTTCGAGTGTTGCTAAGATTTAACACGTCTAGTTGTAAAATTGAACTTTATTTATTGATCATTACATATAATTCAATTAAGATATTGTATGAAAGTATGATTCCTTCTATTTTCGTTTAAGAATTGAAGGATTTTTGATTGGGTTAGTCAAAGAAAAAGAAGGATTTTTTGGTCTATTTGAACTTTCTTTATTTTTACCTTATACCGATAACTCAATCAAAATACAATTATCCCCAAGAATGAAACATTTGTTATGCTTAATATCTTTAATTTGATCTGTCTCTATCTTAATTCTATACTTCATTCGAGTCATTTTTTCTTTGCCAAATTGCCCGAGGCTTACGCTTTTTTCAATCCAATCGTAGATGTTATGCCAGTCATACCTTTGTTCTTTTTGCTCTTAGCCTTTGTTTGGCAAGCTGCTGTAAGTTTTCGATGAGATCCTTAATACTGTCCGACAAACATTCATGATTTATTCAATAAAAAAAAGAAGATTCTAATAATAAATTTATAAGATCAGATAAGTCTTACATTATGAACCCTCAATTCAAACATGAAAATTCTTGGATAAGCGCGATGAATCTAGATCACCGCATTTCCTCATTCTGACATTCTACTTCCAGTGAACAAGGACCCTATCATAGGGTCCCCGCAATAACAAATTGCGCGCATGAAAGATAATTTTCATACCGAAAGAGCCTTACGCCTTATTACATTTTACATTACAAAGCCTTATTACATATTACAAAAGAATTTATGAAAATTCATTTCGTTTATAGAAACCACTTTATTTTTTGG